TCAAGATTCATTGAGTGGAATCCTTTTTTCACTTACTTAAATTCTATTTTGATATGTTAGAGATATATTATGCTCTTATTACAAACTTATCGTTTTTATCTTGTCTCAGATTTTCTCTAAAAAAAAAGAGAAAAAAGAATTACATTTTTTTTAGTTATAATTTATATAGAATTTTTATTAAGATTAAATTAAGATACTATTAAGAATTATATCTGTATGTTATATATTTTATGATCATATAATAAAACCGAAAGGTATTGGTTTATTCTTTTCATTAAGATCCAATCCAGTTAGAGGATTGTTGTTTCTATTGATTAGATACGGAAACAGAATACATCGCCCTATTCTATTTTTTATCCTTGTTCTAGACTTAATGGATTTGATTTAATGCATTGAATTGAGAGAAACCCTTACATATTACAACCCTAGGGTTCTATCCCCAATTTACGGGTTTTGAGTCTGTACTACCTCGACCTGCAACCCATCCCCAAAAAAAGAAGCGGGTTATGAAATTAGAGCTCGAAGTCTTAAAAGAAGAATCTATAATATCGATCTTTAGTACTTGAAATGGGTCCAAAAAGGAGGGAAATACTTATTAGTAATAAAAAAGAGTTTTAAAGTCAGACCAACCACTGGGTTAGCCTTCATGTAAAAAAAGATTTATTTTTAACGAACCCTACACAACGAAGTATATCACAACGGGAAAGTCAGTCGAATCCTAAATAATTTACAGAATAAACTTCTAATTGAATCGCACATTATCAAATCAAATGATTCGACAGACCAAATCCCCAAACAACTCATAGAAATAGAAAGGGCTGCAAACACTAATAGAGTTAGGAGCCATTCATTATCTCTGAAACAACGAATTGGGTTCTGCTCCCGAAAAAACGATGAGTTGGGGGTGGGGGCTTCTTAACTCGTCCAAGTGCAAACAGACCCCCAATCTTCTTGCATAAAGTCAGCATCGGTAGAATTATAATGGTGAGCAATTGGGTTGGGGTATATTAAGATCTATAAAAATATATTTTGTACAAAAAAAAGGAATATCACAGAGTTTGGATAGGAAAACAATAAAATTTCGTGTGTAATTCACCCACTAAAGAAGAAAAGACGGGTTTTTTAAACCCGAGATCGAAAAAATACCAATTGGGCCCATTGAAATGAATTTTTTCCGTTTCATGCTCACCCACGGGGATCGCTCGGAGCATGTGATAATTATTCTATTTCGATGGACCAGACCAAACAACTGTCCGACTAAAACCAACAAACAAGAATGAGGAAATGAAAACTATACAAGTTTTTAGGGCTATACGGACTCGAACCGTAGACCTTCTCGGTAAAACAGATCAAACTTATTATTATCGAAATGATTCAAACTGTTCCAAAGACCCAACATGCATTTTTTTTGCATTGGGCTCTTTCATCAACTGATATAAATATCAGAAAGTCCGCCATACTTTTTCTTAACAGAAAGATAACGAGATGGCTCCACGTGCTCTGATTCATTATTTAGATTATGATCCAGGAACAATACCAAAGTGTTTCAAAGAAGAGTTACCTTGACGTAGGTCTGCCTCTGGCCTAGATCAACCTAAGTTAAATGGAGTCTCTATCGCTCTGCTCAAAGAGTCAAATATGAAACTTCATACACCTTAAAGTTCATAGTACGAAAAGATATTTGTTTGAGGTCCTTATACTCATTATGCCTAGCATTGAATGGGCTGTGTATTCACCTTATCAATTATCGAATCAATGATGGGTTCTATTTGGAGCCTAAATTGGCACCCAAAGCGGACCGAATATTTGTCAGGCTATTGTTCCCTCGAATATATAGAGTAAGACATCGATTTATCAATAAGATCAATTTTGTTGATTGCATGATGGACTCCCCTGAAAAACATTGGCGCGCGTGTAAACGAGTTGCTCTACCAACTGAGCTATAGCCCTTGTGATAGATAGTTTATCATGGAAATAATTTCTTGTCAAGATGAATCTTCTATGATCCAACATGATAGCTTCTGATCTGTTTCCTGCCAAGAATTGGTATTGCTTAGAAATAAGATTGCATCTATAATTCATCGATATGACAAGCCCCTTTCTTTCTCTTTGTGATGATAAATGACCTACTTAACCCAGTGGTTAGAGTATTGCTTTCATACGGCGGGAGTCATTGGTTCAAATCCAATAGTAGGTAGAACTTATTAGATACCGGAGTAATTGGTATCTAATAAGTTTTTCTACCCACCCCCCCTTTTTTTTAGTTGCATCAGAAATGCTATTACAGTTGATTTGACTCAATCCGCAAAACCAAAATATGGTGTATAAACAGAACTTACTTTTTATTGGGGCGCACCAATTAGTTATGAAATTACATTGATAGCCTCGACTCGCGTCCTAGCTCGTCTGACGGCTAAATTTGCTTCAATAGTTTGTCTCTTGCCCTCAGCCCGACTCAAGTTAGCTTCAGCTATTTCAAGAGCTTGCTGAGCTTCTTGTG